TAGTTTATTAATTAATTATTATATTTATAACATTAAAGTATAGTTTATTTTACAAGTAAAGTAACGTTAATCATTATATTTTTATATATTGAAATATAACGTAAATTTATAAAATTAAGYTAGATTTAGTAAATTTTTTTATTTTTATTATTTAGAAATTAATCGTTAGTAAAAAATTATGTGTATTTAAATTTTGGTACAAAGGTAGCTAAATTTACAAAATTAAGCTAGATTTAATAAGTATTTTCAAAAATTTTGGTATAAAGGTAGCTAAATTTATAAAATTAAGCTAGATTTAGTAAATATTTTCAWAAATTTTGGTATAAAGGTATTTAAATTTATAAAATGTTAATCTAAATAAAATTAACTTTAAATAATAGTTTTATTTTGGCTATAAATTTTAGTGTAATTAGATATTATATGTAAATTTTAGTAAGAGTATTATAAAAATTTAAATAATTTTTATAGGTGGTTTAAGTCGCAGTAATGAATTTTAAAAATTTAAGAAATTAAGATTTAGAGAGTATTTTAAATATTAACAAAATTTGTGCCAGCAGTTGCGGTTAGACAAATAATATAATTAAAATTATTTTAGTTAAAATTAATAGAAAATATAAAAATTTAATTATGAAATTATTAGGTGAAATTTTTAATTTAAAGTAAAATTTATATACTTGTTTATGAGGTTTAAAAATTCAGATAATAAACTAGGATTAGATACCCTATTATTCTGAGTGTAAATTTTTTGCTTGGTTAGTAATAGTTAAGTTCTTGAAAATAAAAAGATTTGGCGGTATTTTAATCTATTCAGAGGAACCTGTCCTATAATTGATAACCCACGATTTGTTTTACTTATTTTTTAAGTTTGTATATCGCTGTAGTTTGAATTTTTTAGAAGAAAATTAATATTCAAGATTTTAATTTTGAAAATAAATCAAGTCAAGATATAGCTTATAGATAAGGAGAGATGGGTTACAATAAATTAATTTATTATGAATCAATATTTTAAATAATATTATGAAAGTGGATTTGAAAGTAATTTTAATAAAAATTTTTAAAATGATTATAGCACTAAAATATGTACATATCGCCCGTCGCTTTCACTTTAAAGTGAAATAAGTCGTAACATAGTAGATGTACTGGAAAGTGTATCTGGAAGCTCAAATTAGAGCTTGTTAAAGCATTTTAGTTACATTAAAAAGTTTATTGTAAATTCAATATAGTTTGATTTTTAAATTTTTATTTAAATTTTATAAAAGTTTTGTTATTTTAAAAAAAATAAGTTAAAGTTTTATTATATAAAAGAAAAAATTATTAATAATTATAGAGAAATAGTATTGTAAAAGAAAGATTAATTAATTTTAAAAGAAAATTTTATTTATTGTACCTTGTGTATCAGGGTTTATTTAATAAAAATTTTATATTAAGTTTTCTCGAATTTAAAAGAGTTATATAAATAATTTTTTTATTGTGGAATAAATATTATAAATATTTATATAGATGTGAAATGCTATTCGTTTTTAAATATATCTAGTTTTTTAAGAAATAAATTAAATTTAGTATTTTTAAAATATTTAATTAAATAATTAATTTAATATTTGTAAATATTAATATTTTAAGGGATGAGCTTTAAAATAAATTTTTAAAAATTTAGTGTAAAATTTTAATATGTAGGATTATAAGTTTTTATCATTTAAATAGTGTTATAACTAATTAAATTTTAAATTTTATTTTTATTAAATTTTAAATAATTTATTAAAATAATTTAATTAATAAAAAATTAAATGTAATTATGATAAAATTAGTATAATTTTATGTAAATTAAATATTTTAATTGAAAGGTTATATAAAGGAATTCGGCAAATATATTTTTCACCTGTTTATTAAAAACATGGCCTTTTGAATATAATTTAAGGTCTAACCTGCCCAATGATTTTAGATTAAATGGCCGCGGTAGCCTGACCGTGCAAAGGTAGCATAATCATTAGTTTTTTAATTGAAAGCTGGAATGAAAGGTTGAATGAGAAAATAACTGTCTCTATTTAAGTTTATTAGAATTTTATTTTTAAGTAAAAAAGCTTAAATTAATCTAGAAGGACGAGAAGACCCTATAGAGTTTTATAAAATAATATTATAAAAATTTTTGGAATTTAATTTTTTTAAGATATTTTTTATTTGATTGGGGTGATTGAAAAATTAAAAAAACTTTTTTTAGTTAAGAACATTTATGTATGAATATTTGATCCTTGTTTTAAGATTAAAAGAGTAAATTACCTTAGGGATAACAGCGTTATTTTTTTTGAGAGTTCAAATCGAAAAAAAAGATTGCGACCTCGATGTTGGATTAAAATTAATTTTTGGTGTAGAAGCTAGAAATATTAGGTCTGTTCGACCTTTAAAATTTTACATGATCTGAGTTTAAACCGGCGTGAGCCAGGTTGGTTTCTATCTCTAGAATATTAATATAATTTTGTACGAAAGGACCAATTATATAATTAATAATTTTATAAAAGAATAATATTATTATTTTGGCAGAATAGTGCAATAGATTTAGAATCTATAAATGTAAATTATATTACAAATAATACTTGATATTAGTAGATAATTTATTATTTTTAATTTCAGTTGTTATTTTATTTATTTCTGTTTTAGTAAGTGTGGCTTTTTTAACTTTATTGGAACGTAAGGTTTTAGGGTACATTCAAATTCGAAAAGGGCCTAATAAGGTAGGGTTTCAAGGAATTTTACAACCTTTTAGAGATGCTATTAAGTTATTTTCTAAGGAACAAGTTTTTCCTTTTATATCTAATTTTAATTTGTATTATTTGTCACCTTTGCTTAATTTATTCTTAGCTTTATTGATATGAGTGAGGATTCCTTTTTTTTCTTTTAATATTAGTTTTGATTTATCAATTTTATTTTTTTTAAGAGTTTCAAGATTAGGAGTTTATACGATTATGGTGTCAGGTTGATCTTCAAATTCAAGGTATTCTTTATTAGGAGGTTTGCGTTCAGTTGCTCAAACTATTTCATATGAGGTTAGCCTAATTTTAATTTTATTAAGATTTTTATTTATAATTTCTTCTTTTAATTTGTTAGAATTAAGAAATTTACAACAAAATATTTGATTTTTATTTATTTTTTTTCCTTTAAGAGTTATATGGTTTGTTTCTAGTCTTGCTGAAACAAATCGTACTCCTTTTGATTTTGCAGAGGGAGAATCTGAATTAGTATCTGGATTTAATGTTGAATATAGGAGAGGAGGGTTTGCTATAATTTTTTTAGCTGAGTATTCAAATATTTTATTTATAAGAATAATTTGTTCTATATTATTTTTAGGGGGAATTTTAAATTCTTTTAGAATTTTTATTAAAATTGTTTTTATAAGTTTTTTGTGAATTTGAGTTCGTGGAACACTGCCTCGTTACCGTTATGATAAACTTATATATTTAGCGTGGAAAAGTTATTTACCTTGTTCATTGAATATTTTAGTGTATTCATTAGGTTTAACTGTATTTTTTTTTATGTATATTTAAATTTTATACTTAATTATTTTTAGTACTAAAGTTAATAGAGAATTTAAATCTCTTTTTTTTACTTTCAAAGTAAATACTTTACAAGTTCATTAACTATATTAATTTTTAAAGATTAATAAATCTCATGATTTGTATAGTAAGGCGTTTAAAATATAATTTAAAAAATAAATAATAGTTAATAATTGTCCTGTAATAACGAAGGGTTCTTCAACTGGTCGAGCACCAATTCAGGTTAATAAAATAATAATAGCTACAAGTGTTCAAAATATAATTTTATTTATTGGGTAAAATTGGTTTCTTAATATTTTATTTTTATTTAAAAAGGGAAGTGTGTATAGAATAGCAATTGATGAAATTAATGCAATTACCCCTCCAAGTTTATTTGGAATGGATCGTAAAATAGCATAAGCAAATAAAAAATATCATTCTGGTTGAATATGGACGGGTGTAACTAATGGGGTTGCTGGGATAAAATTATCTGGGTCACCTAAAAGATAAGGATTAATTAAAGTTAATAAAATTAGTAGTCTTGATATAATTAGGAATCCTACAATATCTTTTAGAGAGAAATAAGGATGAAAAGGAATTTTATCTAAATTTCTATTTAAACCTATGGGATTATTTGATCCAGTTTGATGAAGAAATAATAAATGAATTATAACTAAGGCTGATACAATAAATGGTAAAAGAAAGTGAAATGTAAAAAATCGAGTTAAAGTTGCATTATCAATAGCAAACCCTCCTCAGATTCATTGTACGATGGTATTACCAAGATAAGGAATAGCTGATAAAAGATTAGTAATAACTGTCGCACCTCAAAATGATATTTGCCCTCAAGGAAGAACATAGCCTAAAAAAGCTGTTGCTATAACTATGAAGAAAATTGTTACTCCAATTAATCATGTTTCTTTTAATTTAAAAGATCTGTAATAAATTCCTCGTCCAATATGGGTATATAAACAAATAAAAAAAAAAGATGCACCATTAGCATGAATTGTACGGATTAATCATCCATAATTTACATCACGGCAGATATGGGCTACACTATTGAAGGCTAAATCAACATTAGGGCAATAATGTATAGCCAAAAAAATACCTGTAATAATTTGAATTATTAAGCAAAGTCCAAGTAAACTTCCAAAATTTCATAAACTTGAAATATTAGATGGGGTTGGTAGATTAATAAGACTATTATTAATGATTTTTATTAGTGGGTTAGATTTAATTATTTTTATCATTAACATTTTTGCCGTAAGGGTCCATGTTTTAAATTAGTGATTTTTACTACAGCGATTAAAGTAATTAATAGATAAATAATAATAAAAAATATTAAGATAATATTAGGATAAGCGATATATTTATTTAAGGATAAATTATTAAAGTAAAATATATTATAAAATTTTTTTAGTATTAAATTTAAAGTTTGTCTAAGAAAGTTATCAAATAATAATAAAATTAAAATAATTATTGTTCTGATTGTAATAATAAAGATTAGACTATAAAAATTAAATTTAAATTTTTCGTTAGAAGCTACTCTTGTTATATAAATAAATAGAATTAGTATACCTCCTACTATGATAAGGAATAAGATATAGGAATATCAGAAATTATTATTAGTTATTCCAGTAATTAGGGCAATAATTAAAGTTTGGATTAATAAAATTATCCCTAATCTGAGGGGATGATTTAAGATTGAAAAAATAATTCTTGTTAAAATTGAAAAAATAATTAATTTAATAAGAATATCAGAGAGTAGTTTAATAAAAATTTTAATTTTGGAGATTAAAGATAGAAGATTTTTTTCTTTCTCTGAAGTTTTAAAAGAAAATCTTATTTTTGGTTTACAAGACCAATATTTTTATTAAATTATTAAAACTATATTTTATATAATGTTTATATCTATATTATTATTAATTTTAATTAGAATATCATATTTTAGAGGATTATTTATTTATGTAGTTAAACATAAACATTTACTATTGATATTATTAAGTTTAGAATTTATTATTATTTCTTTGTATTGTTTAATATTTTTGGGGTTTTTAAGATTAGAGAATGATTATTTTTTTTGTATGATTTATTTAGCTATAAGAGTTTGTGAAAGAGCTTTAGGTTTATCAATTTTAGTAAATATGATTCGTAATCATGGAAATGATTTTATTCTTTCTTTTTCTTCTTTATGATAGCATTTATTTTTTATTTATTATTTTTGATACCTTTAATTTTTATTATAAATTATTGAATATTTGCTTGATTTATTTTATTGGTTTCGATAATTTTTATTTTTAAGTTTAAATTTAATTATGAAATTATAGATATATCTTATTTTTTTGGTCTTGATTTATTGTCTTATTTAATAATTTTATTAAGATTTTGAATTTGTTTTTTAATATATTTAGCAAGAGAAAAAGTTTATAGATATAAGATTTATTCTAAAATATTTCTATTGATAATTTTAATATTATTAATAAGTTTATTTTTTGCTTTTAGTTCTTTAAATTTTTTTTTATTTTATTTATTTTTTGAAATTAGATTAATTCCTACATTTTTATTAATTATTGGTTGAGGATATAATCCAGAGCGTATTTCAGCGGGGTTGTATTTATTATTTTATACTTTAATTGTTTCTTTACCTATAATAGTAGGCTTATTTTATTTGTATAGTTATTTTAATTCTTTAGAATTTTGATTTTTGAATCACGCTATCTCACCTAATTTATTTTTATATTTATCTTTATCATTAGTATTTTTTGTTAAAATACCGATATATTTAGTTCATTTATGACTTCCAAAGGCCCATGTTGAGGCCCCTATTTCTGGTTCTATAATTTTAGCTGGAGTTATATTAAAATTAGGGGGGTATGGATTAATGCGAATTTCAAAGATTTTAATTTTGAGGGGGTTAAAATATAATTTCATTATTATTATTATTTCTTTATTAGGAGGAGTATTTGTTTCTTTAATTTGTTTGCGTCAGAGAGATATAAAATCTTTGATTGCTTATTCTTCAGTCGCTCATATAGGTTTAGTTTTAGCTGGAATTATAACTTTTAATACTCTTAGTTATTGAGGAAGACTTGTATTAATATTGGCTCACGGATTGTGTTCATCAGCATTATTTTGTTTAGCTAATATTTCTTATGAGCGTGTAGGTAGACGAAGTTTATATTTAAATAAAGGTTTAATAAATTTATTGCCTTCATTATCTTTATGGTGGTTTATATTTTGTGCTGCAAATATATCAGCTCCTCCGTCACTAAATTTATTAGGCGAAATTTGTCTTATTAATGGATTAGTTGCTTATAGAAAATTAAATATAATAAGAATTATAATAATTTCTTTTTTTAGAGCAGCTTATTCACTTTACTTATATTCTTATACTCAGCATGGTTCATATTTTTCGAGATTATTTTCATTTCAAATAATTAATTATCGAGAATTTATATTAATAATTTTTCATTGAGTACCATTAAATTTTCTTTTTTTAAAAAGAGAAATTGTTAGAATATGAATTTATCTAAATAGTTTAATAAAAATTTTAATTTGTGGGATTAAAGATATAGCTTATTTGTTATTTTAGATAATATCAATTTGTAAAATTTATTTTTATTTTTTTATATTTTTATCGATTAATTTTTTTTTTCTTAGATTATTTTTTTTAACTTTAGAAAAAAGATTTTTTTTAGAGTTAAATTTAATAAGTTTTAATAGAACTTCAATTGTTTATGTTGTATTTTTAGATTGAATAGCAACTTTATTTATAAGGTTTGTTTTGTTAATTTCTGGGGTTGTAACAAAATATAGAGAAGAATATATAAAGCAAGAGAAATTTTTAGTTCGATTTATTTTGTTAGTAGTAATATTTGTCTTATCTATAATATTTTTAATTATTAGACCTAATTTAATTTCTATTTTATTAGGTTGAGATGGTTTAGGATTAGTTTCTTATATTTTGGTGATTTTTTACCAAAATGTTAAATCTTATAATGCTGGTATATTAACGGCTCTTTCTAATCGAATCGGAGATGTTGCCTTGTTAATAGCGATTTCATGAATGATTAATTATGGAAGATGAAATTTTATATTTTATTTAGAATTTTATAGTGAAGATTATATAATAAAATGAATTTTTAATTTTGTTGTCTTAGCAGCTTTTACTAAAAGAGCTCAAATTCCTTTTTCATCATGGTTACCAGCTGCAATAGCAGCTCCTACACCTGTGTCTTCATTAGTTCATTCGTCAACTTTAGTTACTGCAGGAGTCTTTTTATTAATTCGGTTTAATATTGGATTTTCAGAATCTTTAAATAAGTTTATTTTATTAATTTCTTTATTAACGATATTTATATCTGGGATAGGGGCTAATTTAGAGTATGATTTGAAAAAAATTATTGCTTTGTCTACTTTGAGTCAATTGGGGTTAATAATAACGATTTTAGCTTTAGGAGATTCAAAATTTGCTTTTTTTCATTTATTAACTCATGCATTATTTAAAGCTTTACTTTTTATATGTGCTGGATCTATTATTCATAATTTAAATAATTGTCAGGATATTCGGTTTATAGGAGGGTTATCCAAAATTATACCTTTAACTTGTATTTATTTTAATATTTGTAATTTATCTTTGTGTGGGTTTCCTTTTTTAGCCGGGTTTTATTCTAAAGATTTAATTGTTGAAATTTTTTCTATAGGAGAATTTAATTTTTTTGTTTATATTATTTTTTATATTTCTATTGGTTTAACTGCATCATATAGATTTCGTTTATTGTTTTATACTGTTAGTGGAGGTTTTAATTATATTAGGTTATTTAGTTTAAGTGATCAAAGAAAAATTATATTATCAAGAATGGGAAAGTTAATTTTTCTTGTAGTTTTTATAGGAAGAATTTTAATATGGTTGATTTTTCCTACACCTTTTTTTATTTGTTTATCTTTTACTATAAAAATTATAACTTTGGTTATGATTATTTTAGGGGGATGAATTGGGTATATTTGTGCTAAAATTAATTTATCGGAGGTTAAGAATATGAGATTTTTCAAAAGATTTTTAAGTAATATATGAAATTTACCTGTTCTTTCTACTTATGGAATTAATTTTTTTCCTTTGTATTCAGCTAAAATTTATACTAAAACTTTAGATCAAGGATGGATAGAATTTTATGGAAGACAAGGATTATATAAAGGTTTATCTATTTTATCTAAATGGATTCAATTATTTTCTATAAATCATGTAAAAATTTATTTTATTTTAATTTTTATATTTATTTTATTTATATTTTGTTTAATAATTTAACTTAAATAGCTTATATAGAGTATAGCATTGAAAATGCTAAGGAAATAAAATTATTTTTAAGTATATTTATAAGAAAATTTTCTAATTTTACAGTGAAAATGTAATGTTTTTTTAAACTATATAAATTAAGAAGAAAAAACAGAATTACACTGCTTAAAACTTAAGTTAGAAGCCTAGTTTTGGGTTTCTTTCTTCATTAATTAGAGAATAATCTCATTGATATCATTAACAGTGATATACCTCTTTTTGGTTTTAATTAATTTAGTATAAATAAGTAAGGGTTTTGAAACCAAAAGTTTAAGTCGAAATTAAGTGCAATAATTTTGCTTCTTACTTTAAGATAAACTGAGAAACAGTACTTTTTAAATGCAACTTAAATGTTATAATTAACTATTATCCTAATTTATTCAATTTAAAGCTCCTTGATTTCATTCATGGTATAAACCTAATAAGAGGAGTCATAGAAATCTAATAGTGAATAAACAAAATAAAAATAAATTTGAATTATTAAGTGAAACAATTAGAGGTAGAATTAGGGTTAATTCAACATCAAAAATTAAAAAAATTATTGCAATTAAAAAAAAATGTAGGGAGAAAGGAAGACGAGCAGAAGATTTAGGGTCGAATCCACACTCAAAAGGGCTTCTTTTTTCACGATCTGAGAAACTTTTTTTACAAATAAAATTTAAAATAATAATTAATAAAATTAAAATAAAAATAATAATTAATGATGATAATTGAATAATTTTTATTATTTATACTAGATTTCTAGATAATTTGATTGGAAGTCAAATATAATTTAAATTATATTATATAAATAAGTTTTATTTATCTGCCCCATCAATAAATACAGATATAAAGAAAAAGTCAAACAACATCTACAAAATGTCAATATCATGCAGCCGCTTCAAATCCAAAATGGTGGATAGATGAAAAATGATTTAGGTAAAGTCGAATTAAGCAAATTATTAAAAAGCTTGATCCAATAATTACATGTAACCCATGTAAGCCTGTTGTTATAAAAAAAGTTGATCCAAAAATTCTATCTCTAATAGAGAAAGAAGCTTCAAAATATTCATAGCCTTGTAAAATAGAAAAGTAAAATCCTAAACCAACAGTAATTATTAATCTTTGTATAGCTTGATTTCAATTATTTTCTATAATTGCGTGGTGAGCCCAAGTAATTGTTAATCCAGAAGTTAGAAGAATTAAAGTATTCAATAAAGGAATTTCTGTAGGATTAAATGTTGTGATTCCTTTGGGGGGTCAAAATAATCCTAGTTCAATTCTTGGGGTTAAACTAGCATGAAAAAATGCTCAGAAGAATGCAATAAAAAAGAAAATTTCTGAAGTAATAAATAGAATCATTCCTCATCGTAATCCTAATGTTACTTTAAAAGTGTGTAATCCTTGTAAAGTTCTTTCACGAGTGATATCACGTCATCATTGATATATAACTAGTAAATTAATAATTATTCCTAGTGTTAGTAAATTAATGCTGTTTATATGAAATCATTTAATAAAACCTATTATTGAGGTAAAAACACCTAAAGATCCGATTAGTGGTCAAGGTCTATTATCAACTATATGAAATGGGTGATTTTTGTTTCTATTTAACATTTAAACTTCTCTTGAATATAAAGTTATTAAAACTGTGAATACATATGATTGAATAATTGAAACAGCAGTTTCTAAAGTTAATAAAAGTACTTGACCAATGATTAAAATGTTAAGTAAATAGATATTTAAAGAAGGTCCTGAATTTCCTATTAAAGTAACTAAAAGATGGCCTGCAATTATATTAGCTGTTAATCGAATAGCTAATGTCCCTGGGCGAATAATATTACTAATTGTTTCAATGATTACTAAAAAGGGTAAAAGAATATTAGGAGCTCCTTGGGGGACTAAATGAGCAAATATATGTGTAGTATTAAAAAATCATCCGTAGAATATAAAAGTTAATCAAAGAGGTAAACTTAAAGATAAAGTTAAAGTTATATGACTAGTGCAAGTAAAAATGTAGGGAAATAGGCCAAGAAAATTGTTAAATAAAATTAAAGCAAAAAGACTAATTAACAAAAGGGTTCTTCCTTTAGAGTTTGATGATTTAAGTAATACGTTAAATTCTTTTCTTAGAAGATTAATAATATTTAATCATAAAATAGTAATTCGAGAAGGGATAATTCAAAATATAGGAGGAATAATAAGTATTCCTAAGAAGATTCTTAATCAATTTAATGATGTATTAAAATTAGTTGAAGGATCAAAAGTTGAAAATAAATTTGCTATCATTTTCAATTAAATAAGATTTTTTTTTTAAAATTTTTATTTTGGTTAGGGGAGTATAAAAATAGGAAGTAATTAATAATATTAAAAATTAAAAATACAAAAATAAATAAGATATAAAGAGATATTCAATTTAATGGAGATATTTGTGGGATTAAAAATTATTATTTAATAATAATTTCAACTTGACAAGTTGATGTTATAATTTAACTAAATTTTTCATTAGAAGTAAGTACTAATTTACTATTAAATGGTTTAAGAGACCAGTGCTTGCTTTCAGCCATCTAATGAGTTAATTAGAGATTCATTTTAAAAAAAAGTTAGATGAAATTCTTTCAATAACAATGGGCATAAATCTATGATTTGCTCCACAAATTTCTGAGCATTGGCCAAAAAATAAGCCAGTTCGGCTTATAATAAATCCTACTTGGTTTAGACGTCCTGGAGTCCCATCAATTTTGACTCCTAAGGAAGGGATAGTCCACGAATGAATGACATCACCTGAGGTTACTAATATTCGAATTTGAGTTTGGTAAGGTAAGATAATTCGATTGTCTACATCTAATAAACGAAAATTAAAATTATTTATATCGTTAACTGGAATTATATAAGAGTCAAATTCAATATTTTTATAGTCTGAATATTCATAAGATCAGTATCATTGGTGTCCGATAGCTTTTACAGTAATTAAAGGATTGTTGATTTCATCTAAAATATAAAGTAATCGTAAAGAAGGAAGTGCAATTAAAATTAGAATAATTGCTGGAAGAATTGTTCAGATTAGCTCAATAATTTGACCTTCTAATAAATAGCGATAGCTAAATTTGTTAAAAAATATTCTGATTAGTATTTGGCTTACTAAAGTAGTAATGATAATTAGAATTAATAAGGTATGATCATGAAATATTATAAGTTGTTCTATAAGAGGTGAGGCTCTGTCTTGGAGTATTAATGTTTTTCATGTGGCAATTTCTAAAAAAAGTTTAAACTTTATATTTGGGGTTTAAATCCAATGCACTATTCTGCCATTTTAGAAAATTGTGATTGTAGGTAATTCTAAGTATCTATGTTCTGATGGTGGGGAAAATTGTAGTCATTCTAAAGAGGAAGGGAGGTTATTTATAGAAAGGTTTATTCGTTTTACTGAAAAGGCTTCTCAAATAATAAAAATAAAGTAAAGAATTCTTATTAAGCTAATTAATCTGCCAATAGAAGAAATAATATTTCATAAAGTATAGGCGTCAGGATAATCAGAGTAACGTCGGGGTATGCCTCTTAATCCTAAAAAGTGTTGAGGAAAAAAAGTTAGATTAACTCCTATAAATATAATAAAAAATTGAGTTTTTAGAAATTTTTGGTTTAATGTTAATCCTGTGAATAAAGGAAATCATTGTACAAATCCAGCTAAAATTGCGAATACTGCTCCTATAGAAAGAACATAATGGAAATGGGCTACGACATAATAGGTATCATGAAGAATAATATCAATAGATGAATTAGCTAAAACAACTCCTGTTAATCCACCAATAGTAAACAAAAAAATAAATCCTAAACTTCATAAAGAGGCTGGGCTAAAATTGATTCGGGCTCCATGGTAAGTTGCTAATCATCTGAAAATTTTAATTCCTGTAGGGACAGCAATAATTATAGTAGCTGAAGTAAAGTAAGCTCGAGTATCTACATCTATACCTACTGTAAATATATGATGAGCTCAAACAACAAATCCTAGAAGGCCGATTGCTATTATAGCATAAATTATTCCTAAGACTCCAAAAGCTTCTTTTTTTCCTCTATCTTGCCCAATAATGTGGGAAATTATCCCAAAACCTGGAAGAATAAGAATATAAACTTCTGGATGACCAAAAAATCAGAATAAATGTTGGTAAAGAATTGGGTCTCCTCCTCCGGCAGGGTCAAAGAAAGAAGTATTAATATTTCGATCAGTTAAAAGTATTGTAATTGCTCCTGCTAGCACTGGTAAGGATAAAAGAAGAAGAAGAGCTGTGATTCTTACTGCTCAGATAAATAAAGTAAGACGTTCAGAAAATATACCTGTTGGCCGTATATTAATAGCAGTAGAAATAAAATTAATAGCCCCTAAAATACTAGAAATACCTGCTATGTGTAAGCTAAAAATAGCTAAATCTACAGAAGCTCCATTATGGGCAATATTAGAAGAAAGCGGGGGGTAGACAGTCCATCCAGTTCCTGCTCCTTTATCAATAATTCTTCTCATAAGTAGAAGGGTCAAGGAAGGAGGTAAAAGCCAGAAACTTATATTATTTAATCGAGGAAAGGCTATATCAGGAGCCCCTAATATTAGGGGGACTAGTCAATTTCCGAATCCCCCAATTATAATAGGTATAACTATGAAGAAAATTATGATGAATGCATGAGCTGTCACGATAACGTTATAAATTTGGTCATCACCGATTAAGGATCCCGGGTTTCCTAATTCTGCTCGGATTAGGATTCTTAAAGATGTACCTACTATTCCAGCTCAAGCCCCAAAAATAAAATAAAGGGTTCCAATATCTTTATGATTTGTCGAGTATAATCATTTATTCGGTAAATGTATTAAGGTAAGATGGCTGAGATTAAGCGATAAATTGTAAATTTATAAACGAAAATTATTTTCTCTTACCAGTAGCAGTTTCATAGTTTAATAAAAATTTTAAATTGCAAGTTTAAAGATATAATTTTTTATTGAAGCTTAAGGCTTGAAAATAGGAATTTCATAGTTGACTTTGAAGGTCAAAAGTTTATTTAACTTAAATCCTTAGAGAAATGAGTATGAATATATAATAGAGAATAGATTTATTAGGGATAAGATATTTATTGAAATATAAAGGTATCTTTTATATTTAAAAAAAATGATTAAATTTTCTTTTGAAGATAAGGAAAAAGCTGAAAAAGTTAGTCGTAAGTAAAAAAATAATGTAATTAAAGTAAAAATAATTAATAGTGAAGATGTAAAATAAAATTTATTTTCAATAAGGTAATAAATTGTTGTTCATTTAGGGAAAAATCCTAAGAATGGAGGTAATCCTCCAAGAGATAAAAAATTGAGGAAAAATGTAAATTTTAGGGTTTTATTGGAGGTTAAAATTATTGCTAGTTGTGTAATAGAAAAAATATTAAATTTTTTGAATATTAAAATAATCCTTGAAGAGATTAAAGAATAAATTAGAAAATAAAATAATCAAATTTCAGTAGATATTATTATTGCTGAGATTATTCATCTTGTATGATTAATTGAGGAATATGCTATAATTTTTTTTAGATTGGTTTGGTTTATGCCTTGGATTCCTCTAATAATTGTTGAAATAATAATAATTAAAGTTAATGTAATTGGGGTTTTAATATTAAAAGAAAGTATAATTATTGGGGCAATTTTTTGTCAAGTGAGTAAAATTAAGATATTATTTCAAGTTAATCCTCTAGTTACTTCGGGGACTCAGAAGTGGAATGGAGCTGCTCCTATTTTTATAAAGATTGCTGAATTTAATATAAGAGATAAAGAAGTATTATATCAATTAGAATTAATTATTAAGTTGTTTGTGTTGAAGAAACAAATAGAAAATAAAATTATTGTTGATGCAAAAGCTTGAACAATAAAATATTTTATAATTGATTCTGCAGGGTATTTATTGTTATGATTATTAAAAAGTGGAATAATAGATAATAAGTTGATTTCTAGTCCAATTCATATTCTAAGCCAAGAGTATGAGGAGATAGTGATAAAGGTGCCTAAAATTATAGTAAAAAAGAAAATAATTTTATTTTTTGTAAAAATTAAAAAGAAAAGGATTAAGACCTTTATAAGTGGGGTATGAACCCATTAGCTTTATTAGCTTATCTTTTTAATTTATATATTTTAGTATATGATGTACTTAAGTTTTTGAAGCTTAAAGAATTAGTTTAATTCTAATAAATA